TCGAACTCCCTTTACCTGTAGAAGTACATCTTGGATCTGTCGATTATGCTATGGCCGAAGTCCTACTCACGGTGACCTGGTCGAATTGGGAGAAGCTGTGGGTATTATTGCGGGACAATCCATTGGAGAACCGGGTACTCAACTAACATTAAGAACTTTTCATACAGGCGGAGTATTCACGGGGGGTACTGCAGAACATGTACGGGCCTCTTCTAATGGAAAAATAAGATTCAATGAGGATTTGGTTCATCCCACACGTACACGTCACGGCCATCCTGCCTTTCTATGTTATATAGACTTGGCTGTCACTATTGAGAGTGAAGATATTATACATAATGTGAATATTCCACCAAAAAGTTTTATTTTAGTTCAAAATGATCAATATGTAGAATCAGAACAAGTGATTGCTGAAATTCGCGCGGGAGCATCCACTTTGAATTTTAAAGAAAAGGTTCGAAAACATATTTATTCTGACTCAGAGGGAGAAATGCACTGGAGTACCGACGTGGACCATGCACCTGAATTTACATATGGTAATGTTCATCTCTTACCAAAAACAAGTCATTTATGGATATTAGCAGGAAGGCCACACAAACCCGCAGTGGCCCCGCGTTCGCTCCACAAGGATCAAGATCAAACGAACGCTCATTTTCTTTCTGTCGAACAAAGGTCTATTTCGAACTATTCAGTTAGCAATGCTCACACGAGCCGCCCATTTTTGAGTTCGGATCTTTCTAGTAACAAAGGGGATAGGATTCGTGATTATTCGGAACTTAATCGAATCGTAAGAACTTGTCATTCTAATCTCATATATCCTGCCAAAAATTCCGATTTATTGGCAAAGAGGCGAAGAAATAGATTCATCATTCCATTTCAACCGATTCAAGAACGAGAGAAAGAATTAATGCCCCCTTCAGCAGGTATCTCGATTGAAATACCCATAAACGGTAGTTTCCGTCGAAAAAGTATTCTTGCTTTTTTTGATGATCCTAGATACCGAAGAGAGAGTTCGGGAATTACAAAATATGGGACTATAGAGGCGCATTCAATCATAAAAAAAGAGGGTTTGATTGAATATCGAGGAATCAAAGAACTTAGAGCAAAATACCAAATGCAAGTAGATCGGTTTTTTTTCATTCCTGAGGAAGTACATATCTTACCACGAGCTTCTTCCATAATGGTACGGAACAATAGTATCATTGGAGTAGATACACAAATCACTTTAAATACAAGAAGCCGGGTAGGCGGATTGGTCCGAGTAGAGAAGAAAAAAAAAAAGATTGAACTAAAAATATTTTCGGGAAATATCCATTTTCCCGGAAAAACAGATAAAATATCCCGACACAGGGGTATTTTGATACCGCCGGGAAGGGGACAAACAAATTACAAGGAATCGGAAAAATTAAAAAATTGGATCTATGTCCAACGAATCACACCTACTAAGAAAAGGTCTTTTGTTTTGGTTCGACCCGTAGTCACATATGAAATAACGGACGGTATAAGTTTATCAACACTTTTTCCTAAGGATCTGTTGCAGGAAAGGGATAAGGTGCAACTTCGAGTTGTCAATTATATCCTTTATGGAAATAGCAAGCCTATTCGGGGAATTTCGGACACAAGTATTCAATTAGTTCGGACTTGTTTAGTATTGAATTGGGACCAAGAAAAAAAAAGTTCTTCTGTAGAAGAGGCGCGCGCCTCCTTTGTTGAAGTAAAGACAAATGGTATGATTCGAAATTTCCTAAGACTCGATTTAGTGAAATCCACTATTTCGTATGCCGGAAAAAGAAATGATCCATCAGGTTCAGGATTGCTTTCTGACAATGGATTAGATCGTATGAATCCATTTTTTTCCATTTACTCAAAAGCAAGGCTTCAACAATCATTTAGCCAAAACCATGAAACTGTTCGTACGTTGTTGAATAGAACGAAGGAATGCCAATCTTTTCTCATTTTGTCATCGGCCAATTGTTTTCGAATGGGTCCATTCAAGGGTCTTAAATCTTACAAAGAACCCGAGCCTATAATTCAAATTAGGAATTCGCCAGGCCCTTTTGGAACAGCCCTTCAAATTGCGAATTTTTCTTCATTTTACCGCTTAATAACTAATAATCCGATCTTGGTAACTAACTATTTGCAACTTGACAATTTAAAACAAACTTTTCGAGTAATGAAATATTATTTAGTCGATGAAAATAGGAATATTTATAATCCCGATCCAGTAAGTAGCATTATTTTGAATCCGTTCAAATTGAATTGGTATTGTCTTCATCAAAATTATTGTGAAGAGACCCTCACAAAAATAAGTCTTGGACAATTTCTTTGTGAAAATGTATGTATAGCCAAAAAAGGGCCACACTTAAAGGCGGGTCAAGTTCTAATTGTTCACGTTGACTCTGTAGTAATAAGAGCAGCAAAGCCCTATTTGGCCACCCCAGGAGCAACAGTTCATGGCCATTATGGAGAAATCGTTTATGAAGGAGATACAGTAGTTACATTTATATATGAAAAATCGAGGTCTGGTGATATAACGCAAGGCCTTCCAAAGGTGGAACAAGTCTTAGAAGTTCGTTCACTTGAGTCAATATCGATGAATCTCGAAAGGAGGATTGGTGCTTGGAATGAGCGTATAACAGGACTTCTTGGACTTCCGTGGGGATTCCTGATTGGCGCTGAGCTAACTATAGCGCAAAGTCGTATCTCTTTGGTTAATAAGATCCAAAAGGTTTATCGATCCCAAGGTGTACAGATCCACAATAGGCATATAGAAATTATTGTACGTCAAATAACATCAAAAGTCTTGGTTTCAGAAGATGGAATGTCTAATGTTTTTTTACCGGGAGAGCTAGTTGGATTGTTGCGGGCGGAACGAACAGGACGTGCTTTGGAAGAGGCGATCTCTTACCGAGCCGTCTTGTTGGGAATAACGAGAGCTTCTTTGAATACTCAAAGTTTTATATCCGAAGCTAGTTTTCAAGAAACTGCTCGGGTTTTAGCCAAAGCGGCTCTCCGGGGCCGTATCGATTGGTTGAAAGGCCTAAAAGAAAACGTGGTTCTGGGGGGAATGATACCCGTTGGGACCGGATTCAAAGGATTAGTACACCGTTCAAGGCAACATAAGAACATTCCTTTGAAAAACAAAAAGAAGAACCGATTCGAGGAGGAAATGGACGATATTTTGTTTTACCACAGAGAATTATTTCATTCTTGTGGTAAAACAAAATTTCAATGATACACCAAAACTCTAGTTTAGCTAATGTAAGAACGGATTCTTCCTATTTATCTGTTCTGTATTTCTTATGGGTATTTTTTTGAATTATAAGAATAGAAAGGAATTAATGGTTTGAATTGTGTATCAATGGCCAATTCGACGCCGAAGAGAAGGTTCCGTCGGAACAATTTTTTATTTCGGGATACCTCATCTCTTAAAAAAAAAAAGAGAAAGTGTGAGTAGAAATGACAAGAAGATATTGGAACATCAATTTGGAAGAGATGATGGAAGCGGGAGTTCATTTTGGCCATGGTACTAGGAAATGGAATCCTAGAATGTCACCTTATATCTCGGCAAAGCGTAAAGGTATTCATATTACAAATCTTACTAGAACTGCTCGTTTTTTATCAGAAGCTTGTGATTTACTTTTTGATTCAGCAAGTAAAGGAAAACAATTTTTAATTGTTGGGACAAAAAATAAAGCGGCTGATTTAGTAGCATGGGCTGCAATAAGGGCTCGGTGTCATTATGTTAATAAAAAATGGCTTGGGGGTATGTTAACGAATTGGTCCACCACAGAAACGAGACTTCATAAGTTCAGAGACTTGAGAATGGAACAAAAGGCGGGAAGACTGGCCTGTCTTCCGAAGAGAGATGCAGCCATGTTGAAGAGACAATTATCTCACTTGCAAACATATCTGGGTGGGATTAAATATATGACAGGGTTACCGGATATTGTAATCATCGTTGATCAGCAAGAAGAATATACAGCCCTTCGAGAATGTATTACTTTGGGAATCCCAACGATTTGTTTAATCGATACAAACTGTGACCCCGATCTTGCAGATATTTCGATTCCGGCGAACGATGACGCTATAGCTTCAATCCGATTAATTCTCACCAAATTAGTAGTCGCAATTTGTGAAGGTCGTTCTAGCTATATAAGAAATCCTTGATTCATAATAAAGATTCATAAAAAAAGCATGACTTTAGTGAACTCTCTAATTGAATTCGAATTAAATAGAGTAGACTCGTTTAGGATTCCTGAATATCAAAAAAGATATAAAAATAACTGGGGGTGTGGTGTGATTCGTTGGTATTATATACGATTGCGGTAGACAAGTCGAGAAAGCAATGGTTGAATCAAAATAATATTTTTTTAAGGTTATATTTCTGTCAGAGGACAATATGAACGTTCTATCATGTTCAATCAATACACTAAAGGGATTATATGATATATCCGGTGTAGAAGTCGGCCAACATTTCTATTGGCAAATAGGTGGTTTCCAAGTCCACGGCCAAGTACTTATTACTTCTTGGGTTGTAATTGCTATCTTATTAAGCTCAGCCACCGTAGCTGTTCAGAATCCACAAACCATTCCGACTGACGGTCAGAATTTCTTTGAATATGTCCTTGAATTCATTCGAGACGTGAGCAAAACTCAGATTGGAGAAGAATATCGTCCTTGGGTTCCCTTTATTGGAACTATGTTTCTATTTATTTTTGTTTCTAATTGGTCAGGGGCTCTTTTACCTTGGAAAATAATACAGTTACCTCATGGGGAGTTAGCCGCACCTACGAATGATATAAATACGACTGTAGCTTTAGCTTTACTCACGTCAGTAGCATATTTCTATGCAGGTCTTGCAAAAAAAGGGTTGAGTTATTTTAGTAAATACATTCAACCAACTCCAATTCTTTTACCTATTAACATATTAGAAGATTTCACAAAACCCCTATCCCTCAGTTTTCGACTTTTCGGAAATATATTAGCCGATGAATTAGTCGTTGTTGTTCTTGTTTCTTTAGTACCTTTAGTAGTTCCTATACCTGTCATGTTTCTTGGATTATTTACAAGTGGCATTCAGGCTCTTATTTTTGCAACTTTAGCCGCAGCTTATATAGGCGAATCCATGGAGGGTCATCATTAATTCAGTTTCGAAAGAGTCTTTTTTCTTAGAAAAAGTAAATATATGTTTCAATAGAATCTCCTTAGGGAACATACTTGTATTCTATAGTAATACAAAGTAATAGCAAAGGGATTTGGATGGGGGGGTGGTTAGTATAGAAAGGCCGAGCTAGGTATATGGAATCGAATGGCTAAAAGATTCTAGAATCCAATTTAATTTAAGGTAGAATACTGGGTTTACGTTATGGAAGAAAGACATGTATATTGGATATTAGATATTGACTAGTTATATATGAACTAATATTAAGCCCTACTTTAATTAATATTAATTAATAGAGAAGTCTTTTTTTATGTTTTTTTGTTTATTTTCCTTATGAGAATGAATAAACAAAAAAATCAAGAAAGGGTCGAAGAATTCAAAGAATGGTTAGAAAGAAGGAAATGAGAAACTCAAGTTGTATAGATTCAGGAAAGACTTAACAAATAGGAACTAAAACAGAGAAAGCCTTTCTGATGATCTGATGGAATATTAGTATTTCAATTCGGAGTTCTTACTGACTTCGACTGGCTGAATCTTAGTCGATGGAATAATTAAGTCATAATTGATTCGTTGATTGTATCATTAACCATTTCTTTTTTTTGTGCAAGGAACTTATCATATCATGAATCCACTTATTTCTGCCGCTTCCGTTATTGCTGCTGGATTGGCTGTAGGGCTTGCTTCTATTGGACCGGGAATTGGTCAAGGCACTGCTGCAGGCCAAGCTGTAGAAGGTATTGCTAGACAGCCCGAAGCAGAGGGTAAAATACGAGGTACTTTATTACTTAGTTTGGCTTTTATGGAAGCTTTAACAATTTATGGGTTAGTTGTAGCATTAGCTCTTTTATTTGCGAATCCTTTCGTTTAATCCTAATACGAAAAAAATACGTATTTTTTTCTTTGGACTTGACGCTTGTCTGCTTGCCTATTCGCATTATACCAAGATTACGCTCCTACAATTAAATTACTTATTTGGTAAGAAAAAACGGGGGGAAGGGCTGATTTGAGGATGAGGAATTAGTGTTACCGACTCGCTTTCTTCCTTCCCCTTCTTAGTCCAACGAAAGCTCTTTAGGAATGGTGCAACAGACGAGGTATTTCGCAATTTACACGAAAACCCCGTACCTAATTCTATTCGAATAAGTCTTATTGGAAATCTCAATTGAAAAAAATACATTGTTAAATGGAATATATTTTCAATCTATTTTCGATTTATAAATAGGAAATAGGTCAAGTAATACAACAAAAATTTTGTTCTTTTAGTCTATAAGAGGAGATCCTATGAAAAATGTAACCGATTCTTTCGTTTCCCTGGGTCACTGGCCATCTGCCGGGAGTTTCGGATTTAATACCGATATTTTAGCAACAAATCCAATAAATCTAAGTGTAGTGATTGGTGTATTGATCTTTTTTGGAAAGGGAGTGTGTGCGAGTTGTTTATTTCAAGAATAGACTGGATTCAACCAGCTGCACCGCTTTTCGGTATAACTCGTAAAGAAAGGTGCATGATCTCGCGAATTACTTCTGAATAAATTTTTAAATCATAGAATCATATGGAAGAACCATAGCATTTCGCGATTTGTTGGTAAATATACTTTGATTCTCTAGCACCCAACAATGTAGAACTATTAACATGGTTAAAGCTAAACCGTTTGAAGTTCAGCCACAGCATGGTACTCTTTCTACCACTATGTTAATACGGAAACGATTTTCCATTTACAAGGAATAGTTCTAAATTTATCGATATATAACACTCATATCGATAAAAAGATTTGACACTTTTATTGGTATTGGGAAAAGGTTCATCCTTTTTTCTTTTTGTTATTAAATTTTTGTTTAAATGCCAAATGCTGAGGTGATGACCTATTTATAAATATAAAATAAGAAATTTATTTTTGATTTGAAAAAAAAAACAACTTTGCTGACAATTACATATTTTTTGTTTGGTCAGAAGAGTCCTCCAAAAATTATATTCTGGCCTTGGATTATTGATGCATTTCCAATTGTGTTCGAATCTGAACAAAGAGTAGAGGATAGGTTCATTACATCATTACATTCAAAAAAGATATGGCAATTAACCATAAAAAAATCGAAGTAGTTGAGCGTGAGAGCCAAATGAATCGAAAGGTTCAAGTTTGGTTCGGGAAGGGATCATGAAATTTTTGAAATGAATGTAAAGATAATCTACTTTCATTAAGTGATTTATTAGATAATCGAAAACTGCGAATCGTGAATACTATTCGAAATTCAGAAGAACTGCGCGGAAGGGCTGTTGAACAGCTAGAAAAAGCCCGTGCTCGCTTACGGAAAGTAGAAAAAGAAGCAGATCAGTTTCGCGT